ATCTATTATGAAAAGGAAAAAGGGGTAAAGTAACTTTATATTCATTGTTCTCTAAATAGAACGTTTCTTCTTCTACATGTAGAAAAGGAATAAATAAATTAATCAAATTCCGGGAGGCTTCATGAAGTGCTTCTTTAGGAGTTAAACTTCCATTTGTCCATATTTCTAGAAAAAGAATTTCTTGTTTTTCATTCCCATTCCCATAAGAATGAATACTATGATTCGCGTTTTGAACCGGCATGAATACAGCATCTATAGGATAACTTCTGTCTTCAAAGTTATTTGACATTTTTAGACTATATCCGCGGTTCCTCTCGATTTTTAATCCAATACACAAATCTATTGGTTCCGTTAAGGTAGCTATATGCTGTGTATTATCAACGATTTCCACGGAGGGCGGTAAAATTATGTCTCGAGCAGTTATATATCCGGGACCTTGGACACAAATAAGCGCGTTTCGCGTTCCATATAGATTACTTCTTAATACAATCTCGTTCAAATTCATTAAAATTTCATGTACTGATTCTTGAATACCTACTATGTTAGAATAGTCATGTGGTATGTTCTCAGATTTTGCACGTGTAATACATGTTCCTTCTATTTCGCCAAGTAAAGCTCTTCGCATCGCAATGCCTATGGTATCGGCTTGACCTTTCATAAGTGGAGACAGAATAAAGCGTCCATAATAAAGACGCTTACTGTCTCTTCTTGATTCAACACACTTCCACTGTAGTGTCCGAGTAGATACTTTGACTTTCTCTCGAACCATAGTAATTTTATTTGATCAGATCATTGAATCGTTTATTTCTCTTGAAATCCTTTCAGCCTTTATTTAGTTCTATACGCGTCTTTTTTTAGGGGGTCTACAACCATTATGTGGCATAGGGGTTACATCTCGTACGAAACTTAAAATTATACCGCTTCTACGAATAGCTCGTAATGCTGCATCTCTTCCCAATCCAGGGCCTTTTATCCTTACCTCAGCTCGTTGCATACCTTGATCCACTACTGCTCGAATAGCATTTCCTGCTGCGGTTTGAGCAGCAAAAGGTGTTCCTCTTCTTGTACCCCTGAATCCACAAGTACCCGCGGAGGACCAAGAAATCACCCGGCCCCGTACGTCTGTAACGGTCACAATGGTGTTGTTGAAACTTGCTTGAACATGAATAACTCCCTTCGGTATTCTACGTACATTTTTACGTGAACCACTACGTGTATTTTTACGTGAACCAATTCTTAATATAGGTTTTGCCATATTTTTTTCATTTCACAAGAAATATATGGATATATCCATTTCATGTCAAAACGGACCCTTTTTTTGCCAGCTCCTTGGAAGTTCCTTTTACTGTACTTTATTTACTTTAGTAAGATTATCCTTGTCTTTGTTTATGCCTCGGGTTGGAACAAATTACTATAATTCGTCCCCTCCTACGAATTAGTCGACACTTTTCACAAATTTTACGAACGGAAGCCCTTATTTTCATAGTTGTTATTCCTTAATTCTGTGAATATACTTATTGTTGGACGAAAAAAGGTTTATTAATATTTTTTAATCTTGAATTTTATCTTCGTGAAAGGAATGTTGAAATTTAAAAAACCACTTACTCATTTTAATCCTTGTTATGGCGTCTATAAAATGGCTGTACCCTTAATTAACTTATACCTAAGAACTTGCTAAAATTTTTACTTTTTTATCCTATAGGTATACCTATACAAAAATATGTCGAATCCTTTCATGAAGTATGACCTAAAATAAGTCTTTAGTATCTAAACAAAATCGAACCATGCCCTTCGGAAGCGATTAATAAAGAAAACTTTCATTAATTTATTTTTTTTTTTTTCTTTAATTTAATTCGAGGTAAAACATCCTAAACTTTTTTAGCAGGGGCGGTATTACACAACCCCCCTTTTTTTTTTTTTTTTTTTCAAAAATGGTAAGTTCCGGATATCCAATTTTTATATTAGAAGGATTACCATATATAACACAAAATTTCTCCGCCGATTCTTTTTAGTCGAGCTTCTCTGTCTGTCATTATACCTTGAGAAGTTGAAAGGATTACAATTCCTATTCCGCCTAAAATTCGTGGAATTCTTTGAGAGTTAGAATAGATTCGTAGACCCGGTCGACTTATTCTCTTTAAATTTAAAATAGTTTTATAGGATTCTTTCTTATTTCGTCTATGTTTTAGGGTTAAAATCAAAAAATATTGGTTGTTTTCGCGATGTTTCCTTACGTTTTCGATAAAACCCTCTCGTAAAAGTATTTTAACAATGCTCTCGGTGATGTTAGTAGACCCTACCCGAACCGTTCCTTTTCTATTCATGTCAGCATTTCGTATAGAGGTTATTATATCAGCAATAGTGTCTTTCCCCATGATAAGTTAAAATTCCTTATTGTTCTATAATTTTGATATAATCAACATGTTCTTTTTATTTTATTTATATATAGATATAGACGAATTATATAATTATATATTAATATATGAATTAAATTATTAATATTGGATTATTTAAGGGTATATGCGTGATACACAATCTATTAATTAATTTTATTTTAATACCATTTTTTTAATCCTATACTAAACTAATTATCGATATTTAGGTCTTATAATACCTCAGGAGCTAATGAAACTATTTTAGTAAAGTTTAATTGTCTCAATTCCCGCGGGATCGCCCCAAAAACTCGAGTTCCTTTTGGATTCCCTTCTTGATCAATGACAACTGCGGCATTGTCATCATAGCGTATTATCGTCCCGTTGTTACGTTTGAGTTCTTTACAAGTACGTACAATTACAGCTCTGATCACTTCTGATCTTTCTAGAGGAGTATTTGGTATTGCTTCCTTGATTACAGCAACAATAACGTCACCAATATGAGCATATCGGCGATTACTAGCTCCTATTATTCGAATACACATCAATTTTCGAGCCCCGCTGTTGTCTGCTACATTCAAATAGGTTTGTGGTTGAATCATATCATTTTTTTTTTTTTTTTTATCTATATCATTTTTTTTTTTTTTTTTATCTATTCTTTTAATGCAAAGGACGAAGTAAAAAAATATTGTTTGTCAAAAAAATAAAACTTATAATCTTTTTATCCTTAAATGTTATTTAGCCTTTTCATTCTATATTCCTATTCAGAAATAATAAATTGGGTTTTTATAGGCATTTTTGATGCCGCTATTGAAATAGCTTTTCTGGCTATATTTTCGGGTACACCGCCCATTTCATAAAGGATTTTACCTGGTTTAACCACAGCTACCCAATACTCTGGGGATCCTTTCCCAGAACCCATACGCGTTTCCGCAGGTCTTACTGTAACTGGTTTGTCGGGAAATATACGTACCCAAATTTTTCCCCCACGTCGTACATTTCGTGACATTGCTCGTCGCCCTGCTTCTATTTGTCTAGATGTGATCCAAGCGGGTTCAAGTGTTTGAAGAGCATATCTGCCAAAACAAATACGATTCCCACGAGAGGATATTCCTTTTAGTCTTCCTCGATGTTGTTTACGAAATCTGGTTCTTTTTGGGTTATAGTTGATGGGTTTTTTTCTAAATTATAAATTCCATCTCTACTACAGAACTGAACGTGAGAGTTTCTTCTCATCCAGCTCCTCGCGAATAAAAGTACTAAAAAAGCTTGTATTAAGATATAGATGTAGTTAATGATTAATCCTATTAATCATGATATTTTTTTTTTAGTTTCATCTGATCTCTTCGAAATTTGTGTATGTCTTTTTCAAAACGGAATCCAAGATTAATTATATTTCTATTTATTTAAAAATAACGTAATATCATCATCTCGAATGTCGTTTTTGTTAGAGTTATAATATTATAACAAAATAACAAATCCTTATTTTCTTTTATCTTTTTCATTTTTTTTTTTTTTTTTTTTTTTAAAAAAAATATATATATATATATGTATTCGCCGGCGAATATTTACTCTTTCAATATCTATTTGAGTTTGATGTTTATCCCACGAGGTCTCAGAATAAAAATCAGAATAGATAATAAAGTTTATGGTTTATTCCGCCATCCTGTCCAATGAATTACTAAGATTTGTTTTTCAATATAATCCTTTATATTCATGGGTTCCGTCGTTCCCATCGCTTCGTGATTAATCATTAGGCCCGAATTCTACAATGGAGCTCTTACATGAAATTTGAAATTTCATTTTTAAATTTGTTTTTGAGTCAATTTTCTCAGTTTTTATTGGCTCAAGGCTCTTAATTTTTTGTTTTCGGAACAGATTTATCTAATTATTATGAATGAATCTGTATTGATGCGTTATTACATTGCTTTTCTTACAGTGACCTCATAGACTTTCCAAATTGGAATCATATATCATTAATATTAAAATTTTTCTCTCTTTCTTTCATCCTTCCATTTATCCGCATACTTTTTTCGTTTTTCTTTTTTTTTTTTCAGTTGCTACAATGATATGATCAGTCTATCATATCTTGACTGATTTTTTGGATCCAGATAATGCGAAGCAATGAGTTGCTTAGGTTCTTTATTAATGCTATAGTTATTAGTTGCTCTTATAGGTAAGTTCTTTTTTATTTTTTTATCTTAATCTAATCGAATCCTAAACCAACGAGTCACACACTAAGCATAGCAATTATATCATTTGATGGAAATTTTTATTCAACCTTATAGAATTGCTTATTTTTTTCTTAAACATAAAAAAGAAGACTGCAATTTTTTTATTGCTGTATTTTTTTATTGCTGCTGTATAGTGTTATACTACATAGTTTTAGTTTTTTATCGTTGGATAAAATGTAAAGACAAATAAAGGTTTTTTATTCTTCGTCTACGAATATCCAAATTTTTATTCCTAAGACCCCATAAATAGTTCGAACTGTATAGGAACAATAATCAATTTTAGCTTCAATTGTTTGTAAAGGAACTCTGCCTTCTCTGATCCATTCAACACGTGCAATTTCTTTTCCGTCGATACGTCCTGCAATTTGTACTTGAATTCCTTTTGTATTCGCCT